AGTAGGGGAAACTCAATGGAATTCATAATTGTCTTAATGTCATTTTTTTTTTATTGTCTGAATATTCAAGAGCTAAGACCATTCCAATGCTCCCTTTCGCCATGCATAAACTAAACCAACAATTAGAATAAGCACGAAAATGAAAGCTTCTATAAATACAGATACACCCAATACATCGAAACTCATCGCCCATGGATAAAGAAAAACCGTTTCAACATCAAAAACAACAAAAACTAGAGCAAACATATAATAACGGATTTGGAATTGTAACCAAGCATTGCCCATTGGTTCTATACCCGATTCATAACTAGAAAGTTTCTCTGGTCCCTCGTTAATTGGGGCCAAAACTCCAGAAATTAGAAATGCCAAAATAGGAATAAGACTTGATATTATTAGAAATGCCCAGAAAATATCATATTCGTGAAGCAGAAACATAGATACACTCCTATGAATGTGGAAAATAGACCCGATTAGTATTAGTCGATTCAATTGTAATTGTGAATTCATCCATAACCATTTCGCCGAAATACCAATTCCTTTTGACCGAAGCGCCTCATTTTTTTGTTTGCTGTGGGCCATGTCTTGTTTCAAGATTCGTCGAATATAAAAGACTTACTATTTATACTTATACTTCGATTTTCTTTTTGATTTCTAATTCTCTATTCTATTACTATTCTATATATATTAAGTTATCAATAGAGAATTGATGGAAACAGAGTGCATGGACCTCTTTTTTTATTCTCTCTACCTGTATGAGACTTAATAGATTGGATTCAATACGTTGAATTGCGAGGAGCGTTTATACATAGAACAAAACGCATAGGTTCCTATACCCCAATTCCATTATGGATTTAAGATCAATTCACATTCTCTGTGAAACAGCGCGTTGGGGCTGTTCTTCCACAAAAAAGTGGATAAGTCAGGGGATCCCCATTCCCCAATTTTGTATAAAGTCAAAAAAAGTCAGTCCAATCCTAATTTTTTTTGACTTAATCAAAAGGTTTCCTTTTTTTTTTCGCAAAGCAAAGAAGGGTAGTTAAATAGGAAAAATGTGGATGTAATTAACCCACGAAAAGAAATGAAAAAGAATGGGTTTTTTATCCAAAATTTGAAAAAATGCCGATGGGTTCCATTGCATGGAAATGTCTTTTTTGAGTTTCATGTTCCGAACGATCCCCGTGAGCGAAAATGCAGGAATGATTCGATTTCATTGGGGCAACCAATCGGCCGGCTACAAACCACAAAGAATAATGGAAATAAAAAACTAGACTAGGGACTCAAGTACAAATCGATTTGAAATTCACTAACATTAATGAAAATGAAAAATTAGGGCTATACGGACTCGAACCGTAGACCTTCTCGGTAAAACAGATCAAACTTCTTTTTTTTATCGAAATGATTCGAACTGTTTCAAAGACCCAACATGCATTTTTTTTGCATTGGGCTCTTTCATGAACTGATATAAATATCAGCAAGTCCGCCATCTTTTTTCTTAACAGAAAGATAACGAGATGGCTCCGCGTGCTCTGATTCTTTCTTTTTATTCAGTAGCAATACCAAAGTGTTTCAAAAAAGGAAAGAGGTATCTTGACGTAGGTCTGCCTTCGGCCTCGATTAACCTAAGTTAAATGAAATGGAGTCTCTATCGCTCTGCCCAAAGCGTCAAATATGAAACTTCATACACCTTCAAGTTCATAGGACGAAAAGAGATTTTTTTGAGGTCCTTATACTCATTATGCCTAGCATTGAATGGACTGGGTATTCACCTTATCAATTATCAAATCAATGATGGGTTCTATTTGGCGTCGAGATTGACACCTCAATTGGACCAACCAGCTATTTGTCAGGCTATTGTTCTCTTGTTCCCTCGAATCCATGGAGTAAGACATCCATTTTTGACTAGGATAAATTCGGTTGATTGCATGATGGACTCTTCTGAAAAAACATTGGCGCGCGTGTAAACGAGGTGCTCTACCAACTGAGCTATAGCCCTTGTGTTCTTGTGTTTATGATAACTATTTTATCATGTAGTTAATTTCTTGTCAAGGTGAATGTTGCATGATCCGACATGATAGCTCTCTGATCTGTTTCCCGGCAAGGAGGGGTATTGCTTAGAAGTAAGGTTCCGTCTATAATCTAGCAATGTGACGGGTTCCTTTTGTTTCTCTTTATGATGATAAATAACCTACTTAACTCAGTGGTTAGAGTATTGCTTTCATACGGCAGGAGTCGTTGGTTCAAATCCAATAGTAGGTAGAACTTATTAGATACCGCAGTCAATGGTATCCAATAAGTCGATCCACCTTATTTTTATTTCTTTTGTATCTTTTCCCTACTGGATATTCTATTTTTTTTTCATCCAAATCCGATTACACTTGATTGGATTCAATCGGCAGAATACAAATCAAATAGGGTGTATAAACAGAACTTCGTTATTAGTATTTGGACGCACCAACAATTGGTTATGAAATTGCATTGATAGCCTCCACTCTCGTCCTAGCTCGTCGGAGAGCCAAATTTGCCTCAATTGTTTGTCTCTTGCCTTCAGCGCTACTTAAGTTAGCTTCAGCTATTTTAAGAGTTTGCTGAGCTTCTTGCGGATCAATGTCACTACCCCTCTCTGCATCATTTACTAAAATGGTTATTTCATTATTGCCTATTCTAGCGAAACCGCCCATCAGAGCTATTGTTAACCATTGATCGTTAAGACGTATTCTCAAAATGCCTATATCTACAGCCGTGGCAATAGGTGCGTGATTGGGTAATACGCCAATTTGGCCACTATTGGTCGATAAAACGATTTCTTTCACTTCGGAATCCCAAACAATTCGATTAGGAGTCAATACACATAGATTTAAGGTCATTTCTTCGATTTGCTCTCCACATCTAAGTTCATAGCCTTCGCGGTAGCTTCATCAATATTGCCTACCAAATAAAAGGCCTGTTCCGGAAGACCGTCTAATTCTCCGGAAAGGATCAGTTGAAACCCCTTAATTGTTTCGGTTAGACCAACATATTTTCCTGGAGAACCGGTAAAAACTTCTGCTACGAAGAAGGGTTGTGATAAGAAACGCTCAATTTTTCGTGCTCTTGCTACGGTTAAACGATCCTCTTCGGATAATTCATCCAACCCAAGAATAGCTATAATGTCCTGCAGTTCTTTGTAACGTTGTGAAGTTTGCTTAACTCTTTGTGCAGTTTCATAATGTTCCTCACCAACGATCCGAGGTTGGAGCATCGTTGACGTTGAATCTAAAGGATCTACTGCTGGATAGATCCCTTTGGAGGCTAGTCCTCTTGATAGTACCGTAGTAGCATCTAAATGCGCAAATGTTGTGGCAGGAGCGGGGTCGGTCAAATCGTCCGCAGGTACATAAACGGCTTGAATCGAAGTTATGGACCCCTCTTTGGTCGAAGTAATTCTTTCTTGCAAAGAACCCATTTCTGTACTAAGAGTCGGTTGATAACCTACAGCAGAAGGCATTCTTCCTAATAAAGCGGATACTTCCGATCCTGCTTGGACAAAACGAAAAATATTGTCTATAAATAGAAGTACGTCTTGTTCATTAACATCCCGGAAATATTCCGCCATGGTTAGGGCAGTCAAACCAACTCGCATACGAGCTCCGGGGGGTTCATTCATCTGACCATAGACTAGAGCTACTTTTGATTCCGCAATATTTTGTTCATTAATCACTCCAGATTCTTTCATTTCCATGTAAAGATCATTTCCTTCACGAGTGCGTTCGCCCACTCCGCCAAATACGGATACACCCCCATGAGCTTTGGCAATGTTGTTGATCAATTCCATGATGAGTACTGTTTTACCCACTCCAGCCCCCCCGAAGAGTCCAATTTTTCCTCCACGACGATAAGGAGCTAAAAGATCCACTACTTTAATCCCCGTTTCAAAAATAGACAATTTGGTATCTAACTGTATAAAGGCAGGCGCAGATCTATGAATCGGAGATGTTGTGCGAGTATCTACAGGACCCAAATTATCAACGGGCTCCCCAAGAACGTTGAAAATTCGCCCGAGAGTCGCTCCACCGACTGGAACACTTAGAGGCGCCCCCGTGTCAAGCACTTCCATTCCTCTCATCAAACCATCTGTAGCACTCATAGCTACAGCTCTAACTCTATTATTTCCTAATAATTGCTGTACCTCGCAAGTTACATTAATTTGCTGGCCAACTGTATCTTGGCCTTTAACTACCAAAGCGTTGTAAATATTAGGCATCTTGCCCGGCGGAAAGGATACATCCAGTACCGGACCAATGATTTGCGCGATACGTCCCAGGTTTTTTTCTTCAAGTGCGGAAACCCCAGGACCAGAAGTAGTAGGATTGATTCTCATAATAATAAATATATTGTCGAAATTTTTTTGCAAAATGAATCCAATGTCCGATAGCAAGTGGGTCGGTTAATTCAATAATAAATGGGAGTTAGTCCTCGATTTCGTTGGTACCATTCAACTCCAATTCAATTATTTACTCATCGAATGAGTGCATTTTCAAACTCAACCAACCCGTTTTCAACATATCAAGACTCTATTTATCAATTTCTCATTCATTATTTTTATGACATTCGTCATTTCGTTGTTTCTTATTTCATCATATCTATTTATACACCTATTCTTTTTATACACTTTCGTTCATGGGAAAATTCCGCGCATTTTCCCATCTAGTATTTACATATACAACTACAACATATATCACTGTCAAGAGTTCATTTCTTATTATTTCGATATTTACAAAGTAAGTGATTCGAAACTTGCAAAAAGGGGGTTGGGTTGCGCCATACATATAAAATAGTATACAATAATGGTGTATTTGGCGAATCAAATACCATGGTGTAATAACGAACCATTCTAATTAGTTGATAAGATTAGTTGATAATTTTTGGAAAGATTCCTGCGAAAGGTTTTATTAAAGCCTAATCCATGTCGAGTAGACCTTGTCCTTGTGAGAATTTTTAATTCATGAGTTGTAGGGAGGGAC